TATAAAAAATTTTTTAGGTCAAAAATGAATATTTGTGAACAGTGTAGATATCATTTGAAAATGAGCAGTTCAGATAGAATCGAACTTTCGATTGATCCGGGGACTTGGGATCCTATGGATGAAGATATGGTCTCTATGGACCCCATTGAATTTCATTCAGAGAGGGAACCCTATAGAGATCGTATCGATTCTTATCAAAGAAAGATAGGTTTAACTGAAGCTGTTCAAACAGGCATAGGTCAACTAAATAGTATTCCCATAGCAATTGGAGTTATGGATTTTAAGTTCATGGGAGGTAGTATGGGATCCGTAGTAGGCGAGAAAATCACCCGTTTGATCGAGTATGCTACTAATCGATCTTTACCTGTCATTATTGTGTGTGCTTCTGGAGGAGCGCGCATGCAAGAAGGAAGTTTGAGTTTGATGCAAATGGCTAAAATATCTTCCGCTTCATATAATTATCAATCAAATACAAAATTATTCTATGTATCAATCCTTACATCTCCTACAACCGGTGGAGTAACAGCCAGTTTTGGTATGTTGGGAGATGTCATTGTTGCTGAACCTAATGCCTACATTGCATTTGCGGGTAAAAGAGTAATTGAACAAACATTGAATAAGACAGTACCCGATGGTTCACAAGCGGCTGAGTATTTATTCCATAAAGGCTTATTTGACCCAATTGTACCACGTAATCCTTTAAAAGGTGTTCTGAGTGAGTTATTTCAGCTCCACGGTTTCTTTCCCTTGAATCAAAATTCAAAAAATTAATAAAGTATAGCACTAAATTCAGTTATTTGTAGCGAACAAGTATTTAGTTCATCGTAATCAAAAAAAAACTAAAAAGAATGGTGTTTTCTTTGATGACATAAGTTCTACTTGTAATAAGAGTTAGAAGTTTCGGGTAATTACTTTTTTTTCCTCCAGATCTATTTTTTTATCCTACCTCTATTCATGATTAGTAATCACGAACCTTCTATCAACAGGATAAAAAAGTGAATTTTTCCCTCCGAGGAATTAGGGAAAATAAAAAGAAATAAATATAAAATAGAGAATAGAAGTTATTTCTATATCTATCGATAACCCCCGTTTTTTATTTTACTATGAATCCCCGTTTGTTGGATGGATCGAATTAGTTAGAGTCGCAAACTCCTAATAAAATCTTTATAAACTCCTTATTAGATTAGAAAGATAGAAAGAAATAAGGATGGGAGAAGAATATTAAAATATATTAATAAAGCGAATTATCATACATATTCGTGTAGAAAGATGAATAGGTACACTTATTTTATTTAGTTCTACATTCCTTGCACTTATTAACTACTTATTATATTAACTACTTATTAACTACTTATAAATATTTAATTATAATATAATTATTATATTATATATAATATCAATATAATTATTAAATTATATTATAAATATAATACAGTTTATGATATATACTTAGGATAGATATACTTAGGATAGATATACTTATCATATCATAAGATATCTTTCTCTTTCTAATAGATAGAAATATTAAATCGAGGCACCCATTCTATGACAGATCTCAACTTACCCTCTATTTTTGTGCCTTTAGTGGGCCTAGTATTTCCGGCAATTGCAATGGCTTCTTTATCTCTTCATGTCCAAAAAAATAAGATTGTCTAGATCCGACGGGACCAAATCTCATCAATTTATTTCAACACTGGATCATAATACAGATATTTATTTAGTGTAATATGGTACGATATGTGACTCTTTACGAACACAAATGAAAGAACTGTTATTCATGCGGATACATGATATCCGCATAAATGCATGTATATGCAGGTATAGCTGGTTAAATTAAAAATGGATCGGCGAATATTTTATTTAAATGGAAAGTCAATGTATCTAACAAATTACTTCTAACGGTTTACATCAGAATAGTGCTAGTTAATGAAAGTTACTTCGGGATCAAGAAAGTAAAATTCATTTGGGTTATTCTCTCAATTCCAATCGAATGCAACTGGATCTAGTAGAGTATGAATTGGCGATCAGAACATATATGGATAGAACTTATAATGGGGTCTCGAAAAACAAGTAATTTTTTCTGGGCCTGTATCCTTTTTTTAGGTTCACTAGGATTCTTAGTGGTTGGAACTTCCAGTTATCTTGGTAGGAATCTGATATCCGTATTTCCATCTCAGCAAATTATTTTTTTTCCACAAGGGATAGTGATGTCTTTCTATGGGATCGCAGGTCTATTCATTAGCTCCTATTTGTGGTGCACAATTTCATGGAATGTAGGTAGTGGTTATGACCGATTCGATAGAAAAGAAGGAATAGTGTGTATTTTTCGTTGGGGATTTCCTGGAATAAATCGTCGCATCTTCCTTCGCTTACTTATGAGAGATATCCAATCCATCAGAATGGAGGTTAAAGAGGGTCTTTATCCTCGTCGTGTCCTTTATATGGAAATCAGAGGCCAAGGAGCCATTCCCTTGACTCGTACTGATGAGTATTTTACTCCACGAGAAATTGAACAAAAAGCTGCCGAATTGGCCTATTTCTTGCGGGTACCAATTGAAGTATTTTGAAATGAACTGAAGAAAAAATTGAAAAAAAAACTTGCTAATTTCCTTTTTAATACAACCGTCGACTCTATCTGATATTTCTCTGAAGTACGAGTTCTATAAAAAGGTATTGAACCCATGGATCTATTTCCTATTTTTGTCTAATAATTTAGATCTCGGATCTATAAGGAAAGGAATATAGAAATAGAATAAGGGTCCTTTTAGGATAAAAATGAAAAAAAAAAAGAAAGCCTGGGTCTCCCTCCCATATATTTCATCCATAATATTTTTGCCCTGGTGGGTCTCTCTCTCATTTAATAAATGTCTGGAACCTTGGGTTACTAATTGGTGGAATACCGGGAAATCCGAAACTTTTTTGAATGATATTCAAGAGAAAAACGTTCTAGAAAGATTCATAGAATTGGAAGAACTATTCCTCTTGGATGAAATGATAAAGGAGTACCCGGAGACGCATATACAAAAACTTCGTATAGGAATACACAAGGAAACGATACAATTGGTCAAAACACACAATGAATATCATCTCCATATCATTTTGGATTTCTCGACAAATATAATTTGTTTCGCTATTCTAAGTGGTTATTTTATTCTGGGTAATGAAGAACTTGTCATTCTTAATTCTTGGATTCAGGAATTCCTCTATAACTTAAGTGACACAATAAAAGCTTTTTTGATTCTTTTAGTTACTGATTTATGGATCGGATTTCATTCGACCCATGGTTGGGAACTAATGATTGGTTCGGTCTACAACGATTTTGGATTGGTTCATAACGATCAAATTATATCTAGTCTTGTTTCCACTTTTCCAGTTATTCTAGATACAATTGTGAAATATTGGATCTTCTATTATTTAAATCGTGTATCTCCTTCACTTGTAGTCATTTATCATTCAATGAATGAATGAAGAACTCATTTGATCTCCTGATATCAATCAAATCAGAATCTTTCTTCGTATATAAAGAAAACATTTTCAATCTTACTTAATTCTTTATACTTCTAGTTCTTCAAGGTATTCGTCTTATATTCCAGTACAATTATCCCAGTACAATGACAGACTCGTGTATAGGGAACTATACTAGTTACCTATCTAATTTATTGTAGAAATTCCGGGATCAATGATTGGACATGCAAAATAGAAATACTTTTTCTTGGGTAAAGGAACAGATGACTCAATCGATTTCTATATCGATCATGATATATGTAATAACTCGGGCATCTATTTCAAATGCATATCCCATTTTTGCGCAGCAGGGTTATGAAAACCCACGAGAAGCAACTGGACGAATTGTATGTGCCAATTGCCATTTAGCTAATAAGCCCGTGGATATTGAAGTTCCGCAAGCCGTGCTTCCTGATACTGTATTTGAAGCAGTTGTTCGAATCCCTTATGATATGCAACTGAAACAAGTTCTTGCTAATGGTAAAAAGGGGGCTTTGAATGTAGGGGCTGTTCTTATTTTACCCGAGGGATTCGAATTAGCCCCCCCCGATCGTATTTCTCCCGAGGTGAGAGAAAAGATGGGAAATCTGTCTTTTCAGAGTTATCGTCCCAATAAAAGAAATATTCTTGTGATAGGTCCTGTTCCCGGTCAGAAATATAGTGAAATCGCCTTTCCCATTCTTTCCCCCGACCCTGCTACGAGGAAAGACGTTCACTTCTTAAAATATCCCATATATGTAGGTGGGAACAGAGGAAGGGGTCAGATTTATCCTGATGGGAGCAAGAGTAACAATACAGTCTATAATGCTACATCAGCAGGTATAGTAAGCAGAATAGTACGTAAAGAAAAAGGAGGATATGAAATAACCATAGTTGATGCATCGGATGGACATCAAGTGGTTGATATTATACCTCCAGGACCAGAACTTCTTGTTTCAGAGGGTGAATCCATCAAGCTTGATCAACCATTAACAAGCAATCCCAATGTAGGAGGGTTTGGTCAGGGAGATGCAGAAATAGTGCTTCAAGATCCATTACGTGTCCAAGGCCTTTTGTTCTTCTTGGCATCTGTTATTTTGGCACAAGTTTTTTTGGTTCTTAAAAAGAAACAGTTTGAAAAGGTTCAATTGTATGAAATGAATTTCTAGGTCCAGAAATTCCTTAACATCAAGTTGGTAAAAAGCAACAAATTATTGTCGATCGATACTTATGTATGGTCAAAAAATTCTGTAAACCTTTTTGTTTATACTGTTTTTGTTTTGTTTGTGGGATGTCTGGAATTCATTACGTGTATCCCATTCCTAGTAATAGACTATAGGCATACAAATATAAAGGAAGAGAATACAAGGGAAGGATGGGAAAAATGAAAGGAACAAATACTTTTAGGAGGGATTACTAGTCTTCCTAATCTTCTATTCGACACAAGAAAAGGGATTTTCCACCCTTTTCTTGTGTCGTCTTGTATCGAAATAATAATAATTTTTTCTCTTGTTCGT